AAAAACCAAAGCCCCTTATCGGATTTGAACCGATGACTTACGCCTTACCATGGCGTTACTCTACCCCTGAGTTAAAGGGGCTTATTTGATTTAATTCCTGAATGAGTCACTATGTAGAGAAAGTAGATAAAATCTCTATATGTCCATAGATTATACACAATTATATACATTATATACAAAAGTACACACAGTAAACTCATAATGGCTGATTCTTGAATAATCAAATGTATTTACCTAGAAAGTCTAGAGTCAAATAAAATGAATTCAAGCCCGACCCTAATTTCTTTTATTGAATTGATCCCCATTAAAAGAAAATTCACTTTATTGATACATAACATACATGTACACTTACCCATTTTACACTTACCCATTTACAGAAATTTCAAGATATTTCATGTGATGAAGAGATTCTACTTGTCCACTGAACAAAATTCTTAGGGAAAATTTTCGATAACTTCTTGATCCCGCTTACTAGATTTATTGGTTGTTAATTTCCAGTCTTAGTGGGAGATAGGGATCAGAATATCTCATCTTAACAATGAATGAAAGCAAAAAAATCGAAATTAACCCTCCCTCTTCTTTTCGGACGGACCAAGCATTCCCTGAACAAATACTGTCCCTCATATTATTTAGAGTTGTTTTATAGTTGTTTGTATTTTTTTTTTTTTAGAAATGAAATAGAATTAGAATATAGAAATCTATATTCTAATTCTATTTCATTTCTATTTCAATTTATTTTTAGTTAATTTCTATTTCAATTTATTTTTAGTTAATTTCTATTTCAATTTATTTTTAGTTAATTTCTATTTCAATTTATTTTTAGTTAATTTCTATTTTATTTATTTTATTTAAATTTTGAAAAATAAATTAAAATTTATTTTAATTTATTTATATAGAGTGTGGCGATTCTAATATTCTAATGAACGATTCATAAATATGAATGACGAATCAAAAAATTCTTATAGAATTCTGAAAAATGGAAAGATCCCGCGGGTCTAATCATACCATTCCATTATATTGACAATTTCAAAAAACTGTTCATACTATGATCATAGTATAAGGGCGGTTGGGCAAGTCGGCCCCCATCGTCTAGTGGTTTAGGACATCTCTCTTTCAAGGAGGCAGCGGGGATTCAAATTCCCCTGGGGGTAGGGTACTATGAAGGGAGGTTGATCATGGATTACCAATAAGCCTAAAGTGGATTCGTCCCGGGCCGATGCCCGAGCGGTTAATGGGGACGGACTGTAAATTCGTTGGCAATATGTCTACGCTGGTTCAAATCCAGCTCGGCCCAATAATGAATTCCCCAATCTACCATGAGATGGTATAACCCCCTTGTCCTTCCGAAATACCCCATACGAAATACGAAGAAAAAAAGAATCCAATTTTCTGCTAGATCCCTTATTTCCCTGGGATTGTAGTTCAATTGGTCAGAGCACCGCCCTGTCAAGGCGGAAGCTGCGGGTTCGAGCCCCGTCAGTCCCGACGGATCCAATAAATACATCAATGAATTTCTCCCTTTCTATGAAAGGATGTCAGGGGGCAGAATTGCATTTTCAAAGCCCAAAGCAAAGGGGCTTTTTTTCTTTCCTATTTTTCCATTTTTGTTAAGGTCCGATAACAAACCCTAAAAAAGTGATATTAGATCTTTTATACCGGCCTCATGTTTATCAAACTTCTTTGTCTTCATCTTCCAAAAAATCACAAGAAGTTTAGAACTTAACTCTTTATTTTTTTTTCGCTTTTCTTCTTTGTTTGGGTTTGTAACTATGTGACGAATCGAAGTGGAAGGGCAATCTGATGATACTTCATTCATTAGATGATTGATTGTACAAGGAAGACGTAAGATAAACAAATGAAAAAAAAAAAATGAATTTTGGATGGATTAGGTCAGCAATCCAAGTTTGGATTCGGTATGGATAAAAGAACTTCCTATGCTATACTATTCAAGTCTCGAAGACGAATTGATTTGATAGCTCAGATATTCTTATTCATAATATTGATCCGATTCAAGATCATCGAGAGGTAATTCATTCATTGAATTTACAGGCGAAAGATTTATCATCTCTATGGGATTAAATCCCGAGTTATTGCGAAGTAAAAAACTGATGAGATTATGGAAGTAAATATTCTTGCATTTATTGCTACTGCACTATTCATTCTAGTTCCTACCGCCTTTCTACTTATCATTTACGTAAAAACAGTCAGTCAAAATGATTAATTCAATTGAATTCTCAAATGAATTTGAATGAAACTTTCCTTCTGAGTTTTTATCAAAAATGGACAAAGTCAAATGAAAAGGATTCCAATTTAGCGTCTTTCTTAAATGAAATGAGCGGATTCTAATCGGCAGTATTTTCTAAATTCGATAGTATGGTAAGAAAGAAAGATTCATCTATTTCTTTACTTACCATACTATCTATCTCTTAGTCTATAAAGTTCTACTCTAGAATAAAGATTAGAGGCTTCATTTTAGATAGATCAATCTAGAATATTCTCTTCATATTCATATAGGTGTATATCGATTCCCGATATTTATTGTATGGAATGGACATAGCACCCAATTCTATTTATTTGCTACATCTACTTGTTCCGATCAATCTGAAATAATTGTCTTAACTCTTATCTTATGATTCGAATTATGATTTGAATTACTAGATTTTTAGGATTTCCAATCTGAATATCGGTATTTATGGAAAGAATCAATGATTGAAAAACGATATGGGCATATAGATTACTAAAATCACGTAGTAATCTTTTTTTTAGTATTCCGAAGAAATAATTGATTTAACTATTGACAGGAGGGGAGGTCCACGGACACTTCTTCAGATTTCGAAAAGGAAGAGTAAACCTCACCGATTTTTAACGCCCGAACTATGATAGAAAAAAGTCGATAAAGCAAAAACCTCCTTTCTAAAATTAGAAACCCAGCGGTAAATGGGCAATATGTGACTCGCCTGAGGTAAGGTCTTATTATATTATTGCATAGTCTCTCATTAGACAACCACTATGTCTATATCTTTTATCATAGAAAGTGCGTATACACTTAACAAAACAACTTCTTCTTTGAAGAGTAAAGAGGGAAACAAATAAAAAAGGGTTTGGTCTTCCTCAGTATCCATCTAATCTATAAGGTAAGAGCCCATTAATTAATAATTGAAATAGAAATAAGAAATAGAAAATTCCGGAAGAATTAGATTGGAAATTTTTTCCAATCATCTGGATCCCTTTCCTTTTTCCAATCATCTGGATCCCTTTCCTTTTGAAATACAAAGATGGGAATCATTGAAATATTTCTTTGATTGAAAGAGTATGATTCCTATCATACATTATTCCATTGGAGTCCAATGGAATTTGAAATTAAGATATTTCGATTTTAAATAGTTCAAAACGCGTTGCAGAACGATCTATAAAACAATTGATACAGTTTGATTCCTCAACTCAATTAGTAGTACTTTTAAAGTCCACTTCTTCCCCACACTACGAGTGAAAGAGAAAATGTAAAGACTACCATTAAAGCACCCCAAGCGAGACTTACTATATCCATGTGAGTTATGTCCCCTATCTCTATAAATAGGAAGGAATTCTTCCATTATTCCTCACTAATAATAGTGGAATCAATGGTGCAGAGTCAAAAGGGGATTCTGACCGAACACTATTGAGAAATCAATCCAATATATGATGCTTTTTTGAATCGTGAAAGATTAAACACAAGCAAAATACGTAGTAACATCTCAAGGGAATGGGAAGATGTAGGAATAAGAAGGCCCATTCTTTTTTGACCTTCCTAAGCAAAAACAGAAAGGCGGAAATCACTAAAAAAGAGAAATCACTATCTAGTACAGAACCCTATTTCTCCCTTTGTTTGATCTAACCCGTACCCCCCTTTTCTCGAGTATGGCTGTGAATGTGAAAGAGGGGGGCTTGACTGGGGGTTGCCGAAAAGAAATTCTTTCTTTTTGCCCCTTTTTCTATAAAAAAAGGTCCATTATCCATCTAATCTAATATTAATTGAATACCTGAGCACTCCAAGATTCTCGCGAGTCCGTAGTATATAAAGCAACTTACGCCCCCTTCCACAACTATTAATTGAATCAGATTTCCTATCAGGCTCTCCAATCTAATTCAAGATCCATTCATTAGACACTACCTTAGTATTAGTAATAGAAGGGAATCGTGAAGTCTTGCCAGCCCCTCTATCATTAGATTAGAATATTTCCTTGAATCCTAGATGCAATGCAAAGATTCACAATCTTTTAGAAAACCCTCAGACCAGATGTTTAGAATCAAACAAGTATCAACAGAACAGAAGAGAAGAAGAGATTTCGAGTTTTTTGTTGATCAGGCGACACCCAGATTTGAACTGAGGAAAAAGGATTTGCAGTCCCCCGCCTTACCACTCGGCCATGCCGCCAAAATGTTACAAAATAGATAGGATCGTTTTCCTGGATTACGGAATTTTTATTGTACTTCCGTTTTGAGTCCCATTTTTCTTAATCCCTTTCCTAAGAGAAACCCTCCTTTTTTGATTGGATTTGATGATTGGATTTGATCCATCCCTTCGATGGATTGTATAGTATCTGAAAATCCACAATGCTAAAAAAAATCTCTCATTTTTCTATTGAGAAATCAAATGTGGATTTTCAGCCAAAATTTAGGATAAATTGGAACCATTAACTATTGACTGCTTACTTCGAATTCATGAACGATTTTGGGATTTGAATCCCCAAATTTTGTCTTACTAATGACATTAGGAAATCAAAATGGAGACAGAACTTTTCAAGTATTGATTTTTTCAATCCAAAAATCCTTCTCAATTTCTATTATAACAAAATAGATGAGTATATGTAAACCCCAGAACAGAAATTGTTACAAAGATATCTATTATTTAGATCTGTTGTCGATAGGGAATTCTCAGAAAATTATCATACTTCCATTTTGCATTGAATAGAAATTTCGTTTTGATAGAGCACGACCTCGGCTGGTCCGAATAGAACGGC